ATAGTTTTGATGCTATTGGACATACCAGTGGAAGTGAAGAACCCATTCTAAATAGTACGGAGAAAAACATTCCTAGTCGGAGTGATAGTGACAGTTATAGTTTCAGAAATGTTGATTATTTATTTGATACCAGGGATATTTGGAATTTGATCTCTGATGAGACTTTTTTAATTAGGGATAGTAATGGTGACAGTTTTTCTGTATGTTTTGATATTGAAAATAAGATTTTTGAGATTGACAATGATAGTTCTTTTCTGAGTGAACTAGAAAGTTTTTTTTCTAGTTATTTAAATAATGGGTCTAAGAGAAACAATCACAACTATTATCATTACATATATGATACTCAATCTAGTTGGAATAATCACATTAATAGTTGCATTGATAATTATCTTCGTTTTGAAGTCAGTATTAATAGTTCCATTTCGGGTGGTACCGACAATTACAGTGACAGTTACATTTATAGTTTCATTTGTACTGAAAATAGAACTGGTAGTGAAAGTGGGAGTTCTGGTATAAGAACTAGTAAAAATGGCAGTGATTTCAATATAAGAAGAAGATCTAATGATTTCGGTAGAAAAAAAAAATACAGACATTTATGGATTCAATGCGAAAATTGTTATGGATTAAATTATAAAAATATTTTTAGGTCAAAAATGAATATTTGTGAACAGTGTGGATATCATTTGAAAATGAGCAGTTCAGATAGAATCGAACTTTCGATTGATCCGGGGACTTGGGATCCTATGGATGGAGATATGGTCCCTATGGACCCCATTGAATTTCATTCAGAGGGGAAACCCTATAGAGATCATATCGATTTTTATCAAAGAAAGACAGGTTTAACTGAAGCTGTTCAAACAGGCATAGGTCAACTAAATGGTATTCCCATAGCAATTGGAGTTATGGATTTTAAGTTCATGGGAGGTAGTATGGGATCTGTAGTAGGCGAGAAAATCACCCGTTTAATCGAGTATGCTACTAATCGATCTCTACCTGTCATTATTGTGTGTGCTTCTGGAGGAGCGCGCATGCAAGAAGGAAGTTTGAGTTTGATGCAAATGGCTAAAATATCTTCCGCTTCATATAATTATCAATCAAATAAAAAATTATTCTATGTATCAATCCTTACATCTCCTACAACCGGTGGAGTAACAGCCAGTTTTGGTATGTTGGGAGATGTCATTGTTGCTGAACCTAATGCCCACATTGCATTTGCGGGCAAAAGAGTAATTGAACAAACATTGAATAAGACAGTACCCGATGGTTCACAAGCGGCTGAGTATTTATTCCATAAAGGCTTATTTGACCCAATTGTACCACGTAATCCTTTAAAAGGTGTTCTGAGTGAGTTATTTCAGCTCCACGGTTTCTTTCCCTTGAATCAAAATTCAAAAAATGAATAAAGTATAGTACTAAATTCAGTTATTTGTAGCGAACAAATATTTAGTTCATCGTAATCAAAAAAACGAAAAAGGATGGTGTTTTCTTTGATGACATAAGTTCTACTTGTAATAAGAGTTAGAAGTTTCGGGTAATTACTTTTTCGTTTTTCCTCCAGATCCATTTTTTTATCCTACCTCTATTCATGATTAGTAATCACGAACCTTCTATCAACAGGATAAAAAAGTGAATTTCTCCCTCCGAGGAATTAGAATTAGGGAAAATAAAAAAAAATTATCTGGTCTTCTTACGTATTAATATAGACAATAAAAAAAAATATCGAAATCAAAATAAAAAGAAATAAATATAAAATAGAGAATAGAAGTTATTTCTATATCTATCGATAACCCCTATTTTTTACTATGAATCCCCGTTTGTTGGATGGATCGAATTAGTTAGAGTCGCAAACTCCTAATAAAATCTTTTATTTTCATAATAAACTTCTTATTAGATTAGAAAGATAGAAAGAAATAAGGATGGGAAAAGAATAATAAAATTTATTAATAAAGCGAATTATCATACATATTCGTGTAGAAAGATGAATAGGTACACTTATCTTATTTAGTTCTACATTCCTTGCACTTATTAACTACTTCTTATTAACTACTTATTAACTACTTCTTATTAACTACTTATTAACTACTTATAAATATTAATTTCTTATAAATATTAATTTCTAAATATTAATATTTTTTATTTAATAAATTATTAATAAATAATAAATTATTAATAAATAATTATAAATTATAATATAATTATAATATTTATATTATATATAATATAAATATAATTATTAAATAATATTTTTATATATAATAAATAATATTATAAATATAATACAGTTTATGATATATACTTAGGATAGATATACTTATCATATCATAAGATATCTTTCTCTTTCTAATAGATAGAAATATTAAATCGAGGCACCCATTCTATGACAGATCTCAACTTACCCTCTATTTTTGTGCCTTTAGTGGGCCTAGTATTTCCGGCAATTGCAATGGCTTCTTTATCTCTTCATGTCCAAAAAAATAAGATTGTCTAGATCCGATGGGACCAAATCTCATCAATTTATTTCAACACTGGATCATAATACAGATATTTATTTAGTGTATGTAATATGGTACGATATGTGACTCTTTACGAACACAAATGAAAGAACTATTATGCATTTATGCGGATACATGATATCCGCATACATGATATCCGCATAAATGCATGTATATGCAGGTATAGCTGGTTAAATTAAAAATGGATCGGCGAATATTTTCTTTAAATGGAAAGTCAATGTATCTAACAAATTACTTCTAACGGTTTACATCAGAATAGTGCTAGTTAATGAAAGTTACTTCGGGATCAAGAAAGTAAAATTCATTTGGGTTATTCTCTCAATTCCAATCGAATGCAACTGGATCTAGTAGAGTATGAATTGGCGATCAGAACATATATGGATAGAACTTATAATGGGGTCTCGAAAAACAAGTAATTTTTTCTGGGCCTGTATCCTTTTTTTAGGTTCACTAGGATTCTTAGTGGTTGGAACTTCCAGTTATCTTGGTAGGAATCTGATATCCGTATTTCCATCTCAGCAAATTATTTTTTTTCCACAAGGGATCGTGATGTCTTTCTATGGGATCGCAGGTCTATTCATTAGCTCCTATTTGTGGTGCACAATTTCATGGAATGTAGGTAGTGGTTATGACAGATTCGATAGAAAAGAAGGAATAGTGTGTATTTTTCGTTGGGGATTTCCTGGAATAAATCGTCGCATCTTCCTTCGCTTACTTATGAGAGATATACAATCAATCAGAATGGAGGTTAAAGAGGGTCTTTATCCTCGCCGTGTCCTTTATATGGAAATCAGAGGCCAAGGAGCCATTCCCTTGACTCGTACTGATGAGTATTTTACTCCACGAGAAATTGAACAAAAAGCTGCCGAATTGGCCTATTTCTTGCGCGTACCAATTGAAGTATTTTGAAATGAACTGAGGAAAAAATGGAAAAAAACTTGCTAATTTCCCTTTTAATACAACCGTCGACTCTATCTGATATTTCTCTGAAGTACGAGTTCTATAAAAAGGTATTGAACCCATGGGTCTATTTCCTATTTTTGTGTAATAATTTAGATCTAGGATCTAGAAGGAAAGGAATATAGAAATAGAATAAGGGTCCTTTTAGGATAAAAATGAAAAAAAAAAAGAAAGCCTGGGTCTCCCTCCCATATATTTCATCCATAATATTTTTGCCCTGGTGGGTCTCTCTCTCATTTAATAAATGTCTGGAACCTTGGGTTACTAATTGGTGGAATACCGGGAAATCCGAAACTTTTTTGAATGATATTCAAGAGAAAAGCGTTCTAGAAAGATTCATAGAATTGGAAGAACTATTCCTCTTGGATGAAATGATAAAGGAGTACCCGGAAACGCATATACAAAAATTTCGTATAGGAATACACAAGGAAACGATACAATTGGTCAAAACACACAATGAATATCATCTCCATATCATTTTGGATTTCTCGACAAATATAATTTGTTTCGCTATTCTAAGTGGTTATTTTATTCTGGGTAATGAAGAACTTGTCATTCTTAATTCTTGGATTCAGGAATTCCTCTATAACTTAAGTGACACAATAAAAGCTTTTTTGATTCTTTTAGTTACTGATTTATGGATCGGATTTCATTCGACCCATGGTTGGGAACTAATGATTGGTTCGGTCTACAACGATTTTGGATTGGTTCATAACGATCAAATTATATCTAGTCTTGTTTCCACTTTTCCAGTTATTTTAGATACAATTGTGAAATATTGGATCTTCTATTATTTAAATCGTGTATCTCCTTCACTTGTAGTTATTTATCATTCAATGAATGAATGAAGAACTCATTTGATCTCCTGATATCAATCAAATCAGAATCTTTCTTCGTATATAAAGAAAGCATTTTCAATCTTACTTAATTCTTTATACTTCTAGCTCTTCAAGGTATTCGTCCTATATTCCAGTACAATTATCCCAGTACAATGACAGACTCGTGTATAGGGAACTATACTAGCTACCTATCTAATTTATTGTAGAAATTCCGGGATCAATGATTGGACATGCAAAATAGAAATACTTTTTCTTGGGTAAAGGAACAGATGACTCAATCGATTTCTGTATCGATCATGATATATGTAATAACTCGGGCATCTATTTCAAATGCATATCCCATTTTTGCGCAGCAGGGTTATGAAAACCCACGAGAAGCAACTGGACGAATTGTATGTGCCAATTGCCATTTAGCTAATAAGCCCGTGGATATTGAAGTTCCGCAAGCCGTGCTTCCTGATACTGTATTTGAAGCAGTTGTTCGAATCCCTTATGATATGCAACTGAAACAAGTTCTTGCTAATGGTAAAAAGGGGGCTTTGAATGTAGGGGCTGTTCTTATTTTACCCGAGGGATTCGAGTTAGCCCCCCCCGATCGTATTTCTCCCGAGGTGAGAGAAAAGATGGGAAATCTGTCTTTTCAGAGTTATCGTCCCAATAAAAGAAATATTCTTGTGATAGGTCCTGT